CTATTGGAATAGAAGAAATAAGCAAAAAAATTTCTCGATGGTCATACAAATTAGCCGATGATTTTTTTTTTATTGAAGAGCCGGAGGAAGAAGATGAGGAAGAATCGACGGAAGATCATGAGATTCGTTCAAGAAAAGCCAAACGGGTGGTAATTTATACTGATAACAATCAAAATACTAATTCTGTTACTAGTATTATTAATACTAGTAATAATGATGAAGCAGAAGAAGTGGCTTTGATACGTTACTCGCAACAATCAGATTTTCGTCGGGATATAATAAAAGGATCCATGCGTGCTCAAAGACGCAAAACGGTTACTTGGGAAATGTTTCAAGCAAATGCTAATTCCCCGCTTTTTTTGGATCGAATAAACAAAATATTTTTTTTTGATTCTTTTGATCTTTCTGAAATGATAAATTTCATTTTTAGAAATAGAGTCGGTAAAGAATCGGAATCGCAAATTTCCGATTCTTCTTTTTATTTTGATAAAGAAGGGACAAAAGAACAGGAAAAAAAAGAGGAAAATGATCGAATAACAATAGCAGAAACTTGGGATAGCATTCTATTTGCTCAAGCAATAAGAGGTTTGATGCTAGTAACACAATCTTTTCTTAGAAAATATATTGTATTACCTTCATTGATAATAGCTAAAAATATGGGCCGTATGTTATTATTCCAATTTCCTGAATGGTACGAGGATTTGAAGGAATGGAATCGAGAAATGCACATTAAGTGCACCTATAATGGTGTTCAATTATCAGAAACAGAATTTCCAAAAGATTGGTTAACAGACGGAATTCAGATAAAGATTTTATTTCCTTTTTGTCTGAAACCTTGGCGAAGACAAAGATCTAAGGTACGATCTCATTATATGGATTCAATGAAAAAACAAGTAAAAAAAGACAATTTTTCTTTTTTAACAGTATGGGGAATGGAAGCGGAACTTCCCTTTGGTTCTCCCCGAAAACGACTTTCTTTTTTTGAACCCATTTTTAAAGAACTCGAAAGAAAAATTAGAAAGCTAAAAAAACAATTTTTTCTCGTTCTAAGGGTCTTAAAGGAAAGAGGAAAATGGTCTCTACAAATTTCAAAAGAAAAAAAAGGATGGGTCATCAAAACGGTTCTTGTTATAAAGCGAATAATGAAAGAACTTGAAAAAGTCAATCCGATTTTTTCATTTGAATTGAAGAAGGTGAAAGTATATAAACCAAATAAAAATGGAAAAGATTCAAAAATAAATAATAAAATTAACCATGAATGGACCATACCAATTCGATCTATGAATTGGACAAATTATTCACTCATAGAAAAAAAAATGAAAGATCTTTATGATAGGATAATCACAACCAAGAATCAAATAGAACAAATCACAAAAGACAATAAAAAAACAGTTTTAACCTATGATGATAAAAGAAAAGGATCAGAATCACAGAAATCTAGTTGGCAGATATTAAAAAGAAACAATATACGATTAATACGTAAATCACATTTTTTTATAAAATTTTTCATTGAAAAAATATACATGGATATCTTGCTATGTACCATAAACATTCCCAGAATCAATATACAACTTTTTTTTGAATCAACAAAAAAAATTATCAATAAATACACTTACAACCATGAAACAAATCAAGAAAAAATTGATGAAATAAATCCAAATAGAATGAACTTTATTTCCACTATAAAAAAGTGGGTTTCAAATACTAATATTAGTAATAAAAATTTAAATAGTTATACTTGCTTGTCCCAAGCATATGTATTTTACAAATTATCACAAACCCAATTACTTAACAAGTATAACTTGAAATATATATTTCAAGATCATGAAACCCATTATTATCTTAGGGATGAAATAAAGGATTATTGTATAACACGAGGACTATTTGATTACAAATCAAGGCATAATAAAATTCAAAAGTCTGGAATGAATAACTGGAAAAACTGGTTAAAGGGTTTTTATCAATACAATTTTTCCCGGATCAAATGGTCTCGATTAGTCCCGAAAAAATGGCGAAATAGAGTCAATCAACTTCGTATGATTAAAAATAAAGACTCAATGAAATTTAATTCATATGAAAACAAAAAAGACCAATTAAGTCATTATGTAAAAGAAGATTATTTCGTAACGGTTTCGTTCACAAAAAAAAAAAAAAAATTGGTTAAAAAACACTACAGATATGATCTTTTATCACATAAATATATGAATTATGAATATATTAATTATGGGGATAAGAAAAACTCCTATTTTTATGGATCAACAGTACAAGTAAAGGAGAACCGGGAGATTCCATATCTATATAATTTCAATACATCGAAACCTGACGCATTTTATCTATTGGTAAGTACAACTATTAGTGATTATCTAGAGGAAAGATATCCTATTGATACGAATATAAATCGGGATAGAAAATATTTTGATTGTAAAATTCTCCATTTTTGTCTTATAAAAAATATTGATATCGAGACTTGGACCAATGCACATATTGGTATCAAGATTAATAAAAATACTAAGACTCAAACTAATAAGTATAAAAACAAAATGAAAAAGAAAGATATTTCGTTTCATAAAGAAATCAACTTATACAAGAAAAAAAAAAACTTTTTTGATTGGATGGGAATGAATCAAAAAAGGTTATATCATAATCCTACCATAGCAAAACTAAAATCTTGGTTCTTACCAGAATTTGTGCTACTTTTTGAAACATATAAAATTAAACCATGGATTATACCAATCCAATTTCTTCTTTTAGATTTTCATAAAAATGAAAAGATTAGTCAATATGAAAACATCAACATAAAAAAAAAAAAAAACCTTCCCATATTATCTAATCAAAAAGAATATATTGATTTAGAAAATTCTAACCAAGAAAAAAACAAACAACAATATCCAAAATATCTTGGATATGATCTAGGAAAACAAAACGAAAAAAAAGATGTTGAAGATAATTACGCGGGATCAGACATTAAAAAACGTAGAAATAAAAAAGAATCTAAGAAGATCAAGGAAGCAGAACTAGATTTATTACTAAAAAAATATTTCCTTTTTCAATTAAGATGGGATGATTCTTTGAGTCAAAGAATGATCAATAATATTAAGGTATATTGTCTCTTACTTAGATTGACAAATGCAAAGCAAATTGCTATATCCTCTATTCAAAGAGGAGAAATGTGTCTGGATGTAATGCTGATTCAAAAGGATCTTGTTCTTACAGAATTGATAAAAAGAGGAATATTAATTATCGAACCAGTTCGTTTATCTATAAAAAGGGATGGGCAATTTATTATCTATCAAACCATAAGTATTTCATTAGTTGATAAAGGTAAAGATAAAGTTAAAACTAATAAAAAATTCATAAAAAAACGAAATGTTGATAAGAATAATTTAGACAAATCCATTGCACAACATAGCGATATGCCTGTGAATGAAGAAAAAAATAATAATTCTAATTTTCTTGTTCCTGAACATATTCTATCTCATCGACGTCGGAGAGAGTTGAGAATTCTAATTTGTTTCAATTTCTGGAATTGGAATGATATAGATAAAACTCCACAATTTTGCAACGAAAACAAAATAATAAACTGTGGACAATTTTTTAATGAGGACAAGCATCTTAATAGAGATGCAAACAACTTTATTAAATTAAAATTATTTCTTTGGCCTAATTACCGATTAGAGGATTTAGCTTGTATGAATCGTTACTGGTTTGATACCCATAACAGCAGTTGTTTTAGTATGTCAAGGATATATATGTATCCCCAATCCAGAATAAGTTAATAAACTAATATTATATTTCCTATATATCACCTGACATAACATATTTGATAGATGGCGAAAGATGGACATATGCATATGTTATGTTACATTTTAGTACCTGATATTGATTTATTTTTAGATTTTGGAATAATAAATTAGTAGAATCTTTATTAAGTAAAAAAAAAAATCACCCTCTTGCGTGAATGATTATATTTTATTCTATCGAAATCCCATTTTATGTTAAAAAAAAAAAAAAATGGGATTTCGATAGAATAAAAAAGTATGAATAAATCTAAACTTTTGTTTATATCAGATTAAAATGACTGACATAATCATAACATAATATAATAAGAATTATTATTTTTCCTGATCGGTAAAATCTAAAAAAAAAAAAATAATAATAATAAAGTATAGAAGAATTTTTTTATGGTCAAAAATTCATTTATTTCAGTTATTCTGCAAGACGAAAAAGAAGAAAACAAAGGATCTGTTGAATTTCAAGTATTCAGTTTCACCAATAAAATACGGAGACTCACCTCGCATTTGGAATTACACAAAAAAGATTTTTTATCTCAAAGAGGTCTACGAAAAATTCTGGGAAAACGTCAACGGCTGTTGGCTTATTTGTCAAAGAAAAATAGAGTAAGTTATAAAAAATTAATTAGTCAGTTAGATATTCGGGAGCTAAAAACTCGTTAATTTGAGGATTCATTTGAAATTTTTTTTTAGGTTTTTATTTTTATAAATCTCGTTTTGAGAAATTCATGGAATAATGAATTAGGAAAGAAAAGATATGACTGTACCGGCTACAAGAAAAGATCTCATGATAGTCAATATGGGCCCTCATCACCCATCGATGCATGGTGTTCTTAGACTTATTATAACTCTCGACGGTGAAGATGTTATTGACTGTGACCCCGTATTGGGCTATTTACACAGAGGGATGGAAAAAATAGCGGAAAATCGAACAATTATACAATATCTTCCTTATGTAACACGTTGGGATTATTTAGCTACTATGTTCACCGAAGCAATAACAGTAAATGCACCAGAACAATTGGGAAATGTTCAAGTACCCCAAAGGGCCAGCTATATCAGAGTAATTATGCTAGAGCTGAGTCGTGTAGCTTCGCATTTGTTATGGCTTGGGCCTTTTATGGCGGATATCGGTGCGCAGACTCCCTTTTTCTATATTTTCAGAGAGAGAGAATTGCTATATGATCTATTCGAAGCTGCCACAGGTATGCGAATGATGCATAATTATTTCCGCATCGGAGGAATAGCTGCTGATCTACCTCATGGTTGGATAGATAAATGTTTAGATTTCTGCGATTATTTTTTAACGAGTGTTGTTGAATATGAAAAACTTATTACGCGGAATCCCATTTTTTTGGAACGAGTTGAAGGAGTGGGCATTATTGGTGTAGAAGAAGCAATAAATTGGGGCTTATCAGGACCCATGTTACGAGCTTCTGGGATCCAATGGGATCTTCGTAAAGTTGATCATTATGAATGTTACAATGAATTCGATTGGGAAGTCCAATGGCAAAAAGAAGGGGATTCATTAGCTCGTTATTTAGTACGAATTGGCGAAATGAGGGAATCCATAAAAATTATTCAACAGGCTTTAGAAGGAATTCCCGGAGGACCCTATGAGAATTTAGAAATTCGGCGCTTAGATAGAGCAAGGAATTCCGAATGGAATGATTTTGAATATAGATTCATTAGTAAAAAACCTTCGCCTAATTTTGAATTGTCGAAACAAGAACTTTATGTAAGAGTAGAAGCCCCAAAGGGAGAATTAGGAATTTATTTGATAGGAGATAATAGTGTTTTCCCCTGGAGATGGAAAATTCGTCCGCCCGGTTTTATCAATTTGCAAATTCTTCCTCAGCTAATTAAAAGAATGAAATTGGCTGATATCATGACAATACTAGGTAGTATAGATATCATTATGGGAGAAGTTGACCGTTGAAATGATAATTGGGACAACAGAAACACAAACTATCAATTCTTTTTCTAAATCAGAATCCTTAAAAGAAGTCTATGGACTCATATGGCTATTTATCCCTGCTTTGACCCTTATATTGGGAATCATAATAGGAGTGCTAGTAATTGTATGGTTAGAAAGAGAAATATCCGCAGCGATACAACAACGTATTGGACCCGAATATGCCGGCCCGTTGGGAATTCTTCAAGCTCTAGCAGACGGGACTAAATTACTTTTTAAAGAGGACCTCCTACCATCTAGAGGAGATATTCGTTTGTTTAGTATCGGACCGTCTATAGCAGTCATATCAATTGTATTAAGTTATTTAATAATTCCTTTTGGGTATCGACTTGTTTTAGCTGATCTCAGTATAGGTGTTTTTTTATGGATCTCGATTTCAAGTATTGCTCCTATTGGGCTTCTTATATCAGGATATGTATCGAATAATAAATACTCTTTTTTAGGTGGCTTGCGAGCTGCGGCTCAATCTATTAGTTATGAAATACCATTAACTCTATGTGTGTTATCAATATCTCTACGTGTGATTCGTTAGAACATGAACTTTGACCTCAAAATGAAATAAAGGAAAGAGGAATTAATGTATTGGATAGATATAGATATTTTTATTTTTTTATTCATCAGAGTTATTCAGGTCGATGAGTTAAACCAGATAGTTATATGAGTAAAATAAAACAGCTTATCAATGTGTAGTAAAAAGAGAAAATCTCATTCCCTATATACAAGAATAAAGCAGAAGTAAACATTAAGGAGTATAAACTCTTTATCCCAAGATTGAGATTCTTTAATTAGTCATCATATCTTGAAGCGGGTACAAAAGATCAACTGTATGGGATTACTGTCTTGTATGTATTACCATACAGGAGATCAATCAAAAATCAGTGGACGGTTAGGAACACCAAGGTACACAAAGGATTAGTAATAGAGATAATGTAAGGTATCAAAAAAGAGGTATTTCCACATAAAACGAATCATAAGATGATAGGGGCTTTAAGTTGGTAGAAATGATCAAGCAGTACTTCCCCACGATTCCGATCTAGAGTATGCTCCTAGTCACTGATTAAAGAAATAACTATCAAGAACGAATTAATCCTTTATTCTCAGGAATACCTCTTATGAGAAAGAAGAACAGGAACAAAAGAAATAGAATATAAAAAAGATCTTTATTTATTTTTTCCTAACATCTATACCAATATATATGTATATATGAAATTCATATTCTTTATGATTCAGTAAAGAATGTCTAATTCTTTTTATCTCTTGATATAACGAGTATTTTATTGAAAGATTAAGTTATTACCGAAGATTTAATTATAAGGGATGAGATCAATTCGGAAGCGCCCTTTTTTTGTTATTCTAGCAGACAGAATTCCATTGGTCTAATTTTTGGGACTCTACACGGTATTTTTATTCTATCTACCCCACCCCACAAAGATACCTATAATAATACCGAACCAGTCCTTACATTTATTTGTACGCGGCCATAGAGGAGCCGTATGAAGCTTAGGCCTCATGTACGGTTTTGGAATAGCGGTGAGAACAGTTATGTTATTATCGACTATGATTATCGAACAGTTCAAGTACAGTTGATATAGTTGAGGCGCAGTCAAAATATGGTTTTTGGGGGTGGAATATGTGGCGTCAACCTATAGGGTTTATCGTTTTTATAATTTCTTCTCTAGCAGAATGCGAGAGATTACCTTTTGATTTACCAGAAGCAGAAGAAGAATTAGTAGCAGGTTATCAAACCGAATATTCTGGTATCAAATATGGTTTATTTTATATTGCTTCTTATCTAAATCTCTTAGTTTCTTCATTATTTGTAACAGTTCTTTATTTAGGTGGGTGGAATTTATCTATTCCATACATATCTGTTCCTGAACTTTTCGGAATAAATCAAATTGCTAGAGTCTTTGGAATGACAATTGGTATCTTTATTACATTAGCTAAAGCTTATTTGTTTCTTTTTATATCTATCACAACAAGATGGACTTTACCCAGGATGAGAATGGACCAACTATTAAATCTTGGATGGAAATTTCTTTTACCTATTTCTCTAGGTAATTTATTATTGACAACGTCTTCCCAACTTGTTTCACTATAAATAACACAATACGATAATGGTATTCTAGACTCATAACCTCTCTTAAACAAGAGAAAGAAACATCAACTTATTCGTGGATATCTACAATATGTTTCCTATGGTGACTGGGTTCATGAATTATGGTCAACAAACAATACGAGCCGCAAGGTATATTGGTCAAAGTTTCATAATTACCTTATCCCATGCAAATCGTTTACCTGTAACTATTCAGTATCCTTATGAAAAGTCGATCACATCAGAACGTTTCCGTGGTCGAATCCACTTTGAATTTGATAAATGTATTGCTTGTGAAGTATGTGTTCGTGTGTGTCCCATAGATCTACCTGTTGTTGATTGGAGATTTGAAGGAGATATTAAAAATAAAATATTGATTAACTATAGTATAGATTTTGGTGTCTGTATATTTTGTGGTAACTGTGTCGAATATTGTCCCACTAACTGTTTATCAATGACTGAAGAATATGAACTTTCTACTTATGATCGTCACGAATTGAATTATAATCAAATCGCTTTAGGTCGGTTACCAATGTCAGTAATTGGAGACTACACAATTCAAACAGTTATGAATTCGACTCAAATAAAAATAGACAAAGGTAAATATCTTGATTCAAGAACAATTACCAATTAGTAAGATTTTATTTTTCTATTTTGATAGAAAGGATCCAAGCTTCTTTATTTATTTTTTTTAGTCAATGTAACGAAAAGTAAAACGATAACTATTGATTATTGAGAATAGCGGGTTTATTTAATATTTTTCGTTTTGATTTGGAAATATAAGATTCCAACTCTTCTTTATCTTCTGAATAAATTAAAATGAAAAAGTTGAGTTGGCCCAATAACTTTATCTACATTAATCTATATTACAATCTATACTGCATTACTACATTAAGATTTTATTTAGGAACGGTATCATAGACAATTAAAAAAATGGGCTAATTTTTACTTCCTGGACTATTCAGTAAGGTCATGAAATCTTTACGATTTATTTATTTATTTTCTTATTTCATACATAATGGATTTACCTGGATCAATACATAATATTGTTGTAGTATTTCTGGGATCAGTTCTTATATTTGGGGGCCTGGGAGTAGTATTATTTACCAATCCAATTTATTCTGCCTTTTCGTTGGGATTGGTTCTTGTTTGTATATCCTTATTCTATATTCTATCGAATTCTTATTTTATAGCTGCTGCACAACTTCTTATTTATGTGGGAGCCATAAATGTCTTAATCATATTTGCTGTAATGTTCATAAATGGCTCAGAATATTCCAATGTTTCCCACCTTTGGACCCTTGGAGATGGGGTTACTTCACTGGTTTGTACAAGTATTTTTTTTTCACTAATTATTACTATCCCGGATACGTCATGGTACGGAATTCTTTGGACTACAAGATCAAACCAGATTCTAGAACAGGACCTAATAAGTTATGTTCAACAAATTGGGATTCATTTATCAACAGATTTTTATCTTCCATTTGAACTCATTTCTATAATTCTTTTAGTTTCTTTAATAGGTGCAATTACTATGGCTCGTCAATCATAAATACTTATGATTTAAAAAATTTTTAGAATTATAAATTTGAAATAAAATAAAAAAGGTGTAAAGGTTTAAGGTTTTTAGTTAAATCTATTGCCAATACCTTCTATTGTTCTGTAATATTTTGTTCTATTCTAGTCAATGAAATCAGTTGAATTGTTATTCATATTTAAATGAATCTAAATTGATGAGGAGTTAGTCAATGATGTTCGAACATGTACTTTTTTTGAGTGTCTATTTATTTTCTATCGGTATCTATGGATTAATCACAAGTCGAAACATGGTTAGAGCACTTATGTGTCTTGAGCTTATACTAAATTCAGTTAATATCAATCTCGTAACATTTTCTGATTTATTTGATAGTCGCCAATTAAAAGGAGACATTTTCTCAATTTTTGTTATAGCTATTGCAGCGACTGAAGCTGCTATTGGATTAGCTATTGTTTCATCGATCCATCATAACAAAAAATCAACTCGTATCAATCAAGCAAATTTGTTGAATAATTAAATTAGTCGTAATCATTCATTATGTAATCATTGATTTTCATTATATAAATTATATAATAATAAAATAATAATTTATATTAATTTGTTAGATTTATTCGAATTTAAAATAGAATTAAAATTCCATTAATATTAATTAAATATTGTATTATTTGTTGACCAATTTGAATTCAGATGTGCGACTTGTATTGTATGACTGTGGTTGTTGAAAGAGAAATCAAAGTATCTTGGCACTTTTTCATGAACAAATTTAGAAATATATTGATTCTTAAAAAAATTAATAAATCATTGATTCATCTGGTGTCTACAATATAAACATATAATTAATTTACTACCATTTATTTTTACCATACCAGATCGAAAATTTTTTATGTTCAAAACGGGAATTTATAGATTTAATGTCACATTCAGTAAAAATTTATGATACATGTATAGGGTGTACTCAATGTGTGCGCGCCTGCCCCACAGATGTATTGGAAATGATACCTTGGGACGGATGTAAAGCTAAACAAATTGCTTCCGCACCAAGAACCGAGGATTGTGTAGGTTGTAAGAGATGTGAATCCGCTTGCCCGACAGACTTTTTGAGTGTCCGTGTTTATTTATGGCATGAAACAACTCGCAGCATGGGTCTATCTTATTAATTGATACGTTACAAAAACTCCACTTGAATCATTTGATTCCTCATTTACCGACAAAAGCCCGTACTCGATAAAATAAATATATTATTCCGAGCACGGGCTTTTCTGGTCAAAGCGTATCTTGTCTTTATCACGAGTCATTTTCCTTGGTTTTGGTTAACAATACTTGTTGTTTTGCCTATATTCGCGGGTTCTTCCATTTTTTTTCTTCCCCATAAGGGGAATAAGGTGTTTCGATGGTATACTATATGTATATGCTTATTAGAACTCCTTTTAACGACCTATGCATTCTGTTATCATTTCCAATTGGACGATCCCTTAATCCAATTGGAAGAAGATTGGAAATGGATAAATATTTTGGATTTTCACTGGAGACTGGGAATCGATGGGCTTTCCGTGGGACCCATTTTACTGACAGGATTTATTACTACTTTAGCTACTTTAGCGGCTTGGCCAGTTACTCGAAATTCACGATTATTCCATTTCTTTATGTTAGCAATGTACAGTGGTCAAATAGGATCATTTTCTTCTCGAGACCTTTTACTTTTTTTTATCATGTGGGAGTTAGAATTAATTCCTGTTTACTTACTTTTATCCATGTGGGGAGGAAAGAAGCGCTTATACTCGGCTACAAAGTTCATTTTGTACACTGCGGGGGGTTCTATTTTTCTATTAATAGGAGTTCTAGGTATGGGTTTATATGGCTCCACTGAACCCACATTAGATTTTGAAAGACTTGCTAATCAATCATATCCTATGGCATTGGAAATAATATTCTATTTTGGCTTCCTTATTGTTTATGCTGTCAAATCGCCGATCATACCCCTACATACATGGTTACCAGATACCCATGGAGAAGCACATTACAGTACATGTATGCTTCTTGCCGGAATTTTATTAAAAATGGGAGCATATGGATTGATTCGGATCAATATGGAATTATTACCCCGTGCTCATTCCATATTTTCTCCGTGGTTGGTGATAGTGGGAACAATACAAATAATCTATGCGGCTTTAACCTCTTTTGGTCAACGCAATTTAAAAAAGAGAATAGCCTATTCCTCTGTATCTCACATGGGTTTCACAATTATAGGAATTGGTTCTATAACCAACATGGGACTAAATGGAGCCATTCTACAAATACTTTCTCATGGATTTATTGGTGCTGCACTTTTTTTCTTGGCAGGAACCTGTTGTGATCGAATACCTCTTGTTTCTCTCGACGAAATGGGGGGGATAGCTGTCCCGATGCCGAAAATATTTACAATGTTCAGTAGCTTTTCGATGGCCTCTCTTGCATTGCCAGGGATTAGTGGTTTTGTTGCAGAATTAGTAGTATTTTTTGGAATAATTACCAGCTCAAAATATCTTTTAATTCCAAAAGTACTAATTACTTTTGGAATGGCAATTGGAATGATATTAACTCCTATTTATTTATTATCTATGTTACGTCAGATGTTCTACGGATACAAGTTATTCAATGTTCCAAATTCTAATTTTGTGGATTCTGGACCACGAGAACTTTTTGTTTCGATCTGTCTCTTTTTACCAATAATAGGTATTGGTATTTATCCCGATTTCGTTCTCTTACTATCAGTTGACAAGGTACAAGCTATCTTATCTAATTATTTTTTATAGATATAGTTTTTATTAATGAGACGGCAAGTCTTATAATTCTGTAAAATAAAATGAATTAGAGTTGTAATGAGATGTATCTCGAGTTTTTGCGAATCATTTGACTCCCGAAATAAAATGATTCGCAAAAACTCGAGATACATATGAGATGATGTTCTTATGTTATGTATCGTTTATTCAATTAGATGTTAATGTGAATGAACCATAACTATGTAAACCTATTCCTAATAGATTGATCCCAAAATAACATATCCAAATTATAAGAAATCCTATAGAAGCCGCAAGTGCCGAATGTGTATCTTGTAAACTTTTATTTGTTCTAGTATGTGAATAAATCGCGAATATGATCCAAGTAATAAATGCCCAAGTTTCCTTAGGGTCCCAATTCCAATAAGATCCCCAAGCCTCATTAGCCCATACTGCTCCAGAAAGAATGCCTATGGTTAAAAAGGTAAAGCCTAAACTAATGACACGATAACTCCAATAATCTAAACGCTGAGTCAATTGATATTTGTAATAATTTCGAAATGAAATAAAAGAAGTGTTTTTAAAAACACTTCTTTTATCATTCAAATATTCGACTTCGCCAACGATAAATGATTTAATTACTAAATTCTTGCTTTTAAAAAACATATCAATGTTTTTTCGAAATGTAACGACTAAAAGAGCGACTGATAATAATGATCCACATAAAAGAGCTGCATAGCTTAATAGCATCATACTTACGTGCATCATTAACCACTGAGATTGTAGAGCGGGTACTAATATAGCGGATTGATGCATTTCGGTTGAAAGACCCGACGTGGCGAAACCTTGGGTAAAAATAGCACTTGGCGCGGTTATTACGCTTAAATAATTTTTATTATTTCGTATTTTAGGAATCATATGAATAATGGAGAAACTCCATGAAAGGAAGATTAATGACTCATATAAATTACTTAATGGGGAATGACCCGAATAAATCCAACGAATAACTAATAATCCTGTTATAGATAAAAAGGTAGCTATCATACCTCTTTCCGATGAATTGCGTAATCCTACGATTTCGTGGACTAATAAGGTCATAAAATGAATCGTAATCACAATTGAAATAATCGAAAAAGAGATATGAGTTAATATATGTTCTAAAGTTGCAAATATCATAAAAAGGGCGGGGGTTCTCCATTATAGAATTAAAATCGAGAATTAAATATATTATAGGATCCGCTGTGTCCCTTTTAGGGGATGCCGCCACTCGGACTCGAACCGAGATGCTCTAGCACTGCTTCCTAAGAACAGCGTGTCTACCAATTTCACCATGGCGGCTTATTTGAAATATTAATAAATAATAGTCAATTCATGTTGAATGGTCAAGATTCAAGGATTCAATATAGTTAGTAAACGTTAGAACCGATGAAAAAAGACTTATTTAAATTAATATTTGAATGTTTACTAAGTATTGCCGTAGGGTTTAGCTTTAAGAATCAACTTTCATGTATCTAGTTTAGAATGTCAAAATGGAGTTATACCAAAACAGTCAGAACTAGATAGTTTTGTTCCAGGCCAAGGGTCGAGTTATAGAACTAAAAATAATCCCTTTTTTAGATGATTTTTTAATTTTAATTAATGTATTGAAAATTAATCTTTATCGTAATTTTATTCGAGGCATTTTTCTAATAATTTCGATACCTTAGTATCATTAATAATACTCTTCGTAATTTATTATAAATACTATCTAGTAATTATACTTCTAATTAGGTTTTGGGCTAGGCATATAACAAAAAACTTTTTCTCTATCAATTAAATTTTCACAATTTAAAATTTAATTGATAGAGAAAAATTAGAATACTTAGTACTATACTAAGAGGTCAGTAAACATAAGAATTCTTATTTACTATATAACACGCCACAGCAGTGCAGTTAGTTCTAACTAATATTGATATTAAGGAGTTAAATACATTCACATTCAATACATTAGTTAATGTGAATCATTATATCTTAAAAATTTTTAAGTTCTTAATGGTATGTCGATTTAGATTATTCCAAAATTTTATTACTTGTTTGTTGCACAAAAAAACTTTTTGAATGCCCAGTGGAAATCGATTTAGCTAAAGAAAGAGCTTTTACTGCCGTTAAATATCCCTTCTTCTTCCAAATATTTCTACGAATACGTTTTTTTGATCGAGAAATACGTTTTTTTGGAACCGCCATTCAAAAACAAAATATTAATTTTTATTATTGTATGTGAAAGACATATATTTGGATCGTTTTTTCGTCATTATCCATACTTATCCCATGGATTATAAATACTTTGTTCAAAACATGTAAAACATATCATAATAATATAAATATAATTCTATATAATTATATAATATATATGTAAATATGTAAAAATAAATATATACATATATACAAAATATACCAAAAGATTATGAATTATATATACGTATCCATGTATATATACCTATGCCATATCACATATATATCTAGGGCTAAATTAAATAGATAATAATTTTTTTTTTTATTTTTTTTTTTGTTGATTTCTTTTATTATTGTTCGTTTGGTTGGTGGATTTGAAACAATTAAATTTATAACAATAAAAAAACAAATATTTTTTTATGGAACAAACATATCAATACGCATGGATAATACCCTTTCTTCCACTTCCAGTTACTATGTCAATAGGATTTGGACTTCTATTTATTCCTACAGCAACAAAAAATATTCGTCGTATGTGGGGTTTTACTAGTGTTTTACTGCTAAGTATAACTATGGCCTTTTCGGCCAGTCTGTCTATTCAGCAAATAAATGGAAGTTTTATCTATCAATATTTATGGTCTTGGACTATCAATAATGATTTTTCCTTAGAGTTTGGACACTTGATCGATCCACTTACTTCTATTATGTTAATACTAATTACTACTGTTGGAATCATGGTTCTTATTTATAGTGACAATTATATGTCTCATGATCAAGGATATTTTAGATTTTTTGCTTATATGAGTTTTTCTAATACTTCCATGTTGGGATTAGTTACTAGTTCCAATTTGATACAAATTTATATTTTTTGGGAACTCGTAGGAATGTGTTCATATTTATTAATAGGTTTTTGGTTTACACGACCGGTTGCAGCAAGTGCTTGCCAAAAAGCCTTTATAACTAATCGTGTAGGAGACTTTGGTTTATTATTAGGAATCTTAGCTTTTTATTGGATAACTGGCAGTTTAGAATTTCGGGATTTGTTCAAAATAGTTAATAACTTGATCCATAGTAATGGGGTCAATTCTACATTTGTTACTCTCTGCGCCTTTTTATTATTCGTCGGCGCAATTGCTAAATCTGCACAATTCCCTCTTCACATATGGTTACCTGATGCTATGGAGGGGCCCACCCCTATTTCGGCTCTTATACACGCTGCTACCATGGTAGCAGCGGGAATTTTTCTTGTAGCTCGGCTTCTTCCTCTTTTCAGAGTTATACCTTACATAATGAATTTCGTTTCTTTAATAGGCATAATAACAGTACTATTAGGAGCCACTTTGGCTCTCGCTCAAAGAGATATTAAAAGAAGTTTAGCCTATTCCACAATGTCTCAATTGGGTTATATTATGTTAGCTCTAGGTATAGGTTCTTATCGAGCTGCTTTATTCCATTTAATAACTCATGCCTATTCTAAAGCTTTATTGTTTTTGGGATCCGGATCCATTATTAATTCTATGGAACCTATTGTTGGATATTCACCCGATAAAAGTCAGAATATGGTTCTTATGGGCGGTTTAACAAGATATGTTCCAATTACAAGAACTACTTTCTTATTAGGTACACTTTCTCTTTGTGGTATTCCGCCTCTTGCTTGTTTTTGGTCCAAGGATGAAATTATTAATGATAGTTGGTTGTATTCACCAATTTTTGCAATAATAGCTTGTTTTACAGCGGGATTAACCGCATTTTATATGTTTCGAATGTATTTACTAACCTTTGATGGGCATTTGCGTGTTCATTTTCAAAATTATAGTAGTACTAAAAATAGTTCATTCTATTCCATATCTCTATGGGGAAAAGCAGTACCGAAAGTAGTCAATAGAAATTTACTTTTATCAACAATTAATAATACGGTCTTCTTTTTTTCAAAGGATACATATCAAATTAATGATAATATAAAAAATCGAATGCGATACTTGAGTACTTCTTTTATAAATAAATACACTTACATGTATCCTCACGAATCGGACAATACTATGCTATTTCCTCTTCTTATATTGACACTATTTACTTTGTTCATGGGATCAATAGGAATTGATTTTGATCAAGGAGTAGTAGATTTTGATATATTATCGAAATGGTTAACTCCATCGAGAAACCTTTTGAATAAAAATTCAAACTATTCTGTGAATTGGTATGAATTTTTTACAAATGCAATTTTTTCAGTAAGTATAGCTCTTTTTGGACTATTTGTAGCATCCATTTTATATGGGTCTGTTTATTCATCTTTCAAGAATTTGGACTTAATCAATTCTTTTGTAAAAAGGGGTCCTAAAAGGATTATCTTGGACCAAATAAAAAAAGTGGTATACAATTGGTCATATAATCGTGGTTACATAGACATTTTTTATACTAGAGTCTTAATCATGAGTATAAGAGGATTAGCCGAACTAATTCAGTTTTTTGATAGACGTATAATTGATGGAATTATAAATGGGGTTGGGGTTGCAAGTTTCTTTATGGGAGAAGGGATCAAATATATGGGAGGTGGACGAATTTCGTCTTATCTATTCTTGTATTTATCTTATGTATTAATATTTTTATTAATCTTTTTATTTTATAATTATTTTATAATAAATTCTTAGTGACGGATACGTAAAAGAGATTTTTTCTTTTCCATCACTTGGACATGTATAAAAAAAATATTGTGACATTTCATTTCGTACAGCATTTTCAAATAGATCATTTTTTATATATCTAAATGGACGATTCCATCGTTTATAATCGAAAAAAAAAGTCATAAGAGGTTTTTCAAACCGGAAATGGGCATGGGTCTTTTCTTTTTTTTCTTCTTTAAGTCTTCCCAATTCCCAATTCTCTTGATACCCATCAAGATAAGAATCTTCGTCAACAGGGCTATCCTTATAGGATGTCTCTTTAAAGTGGAATTCATCTTTTGTTTTTTCCTTTCCATTCACCCGGATCTCTTCCGTTTCATCTATTTTGTCCAGATCCTCTTTTTCTTCCGAACAAAGGGAAGGGTCTTCTTCGGTGGATCCCCCTTGTTCCTGTTTAGTCGCCTTCGTTTCGGAAGTTGTTTCTACATCGATTTCTTCCTCACTTTCTCCCTTT